GACTCTCCTGAGTCTGTATAGAAAGTATCTTCAGCCCTTTCCACAACCACTAATTCGATTTTCCGTCGGGCTATCCAATCTAATTCAGGACCCGGTAATTAAACACTACATTAGTAGTGGAAGGGAATCAATAAATCTTTATATGAGAGACCTTCCACCACTATAATCTGTCCTTGAATCCTAGAGGCAAGGATTTAGAGCACTTTAGCTTTCGAGAGTCAAACTTCCAGATGTTTAGAACCAAGCAAGCAAGTCTCAAGAGTCCTTTTACTTTGTTTGCTTCTGCTGGGGAAAAATTCAGCGAGTTATATTAGCAAAACGAAATAAGAGATTTCGAGTTCTTTCTTGATCAGGCGACACCCGGATTTGAACTGGGGAAAAAGGATTTGCAGTCCCCCGCCTTACCGCTCGGCCATGCCGCCAAAATGTATGATCTCCTACAAAATAGATGAAAAAAAGAGTCTCCCTTTGTTTGCGTCGGGTGGGGAATTCCTAAACTTCTTTTTTTATTGGACTTGCATCTTGAATCCCGTTTTCTTAAATTTAACCCTTGCCCGAAAAGAAAAAAATCCTTCGTTTTTTGGATTGGATCCATCCCTTCGGTTGTATGTATAGTATCTCAAAACCTAAATATTTACAAATTTTCCCTCTCTTTTTTCTATTGATATTGAAAAATTGAAAAACCAAATGTGGAACCATTAACTATTAAATGTGACTGTAAATTCATGAACGATTCTTGGATTTGAATCCAAAATTGTCTTTTCTTAATCCTAATGATATAAGACAATCCAAATTGATATATAACTAATCAGTATTGATTCTTTTCCATAAAAAAAATCCTTCCCAATTTCTATTATAACATCAAATAGAAGTATATGTAAACCCCAGAACATAAATTGTTATACAAATATTTAATTGGATATCCTATCTATATATGATGCCTATAGAGAATTATCAGTAAATTGTAGTGCTTCAATTTTTCATTCAATAGATGGAATAGAAAATGGAAATTTTGATATAGCATAGCACGCGCTGTCCCGAATAGAACTTCAATAAAGGAGGAAACATAGATAAGCTATCTACACATGGTTAATAAATACAAACTTTATTACTCTATTACGCCCTTCGATCGTATTCTACTAAAAAAAGGTAAAAGTATCTCTCTTTTATGCGAATCATTTGTTGAACAATAGAATCCATGAAAAAGTTAAGTGCTCAAAAAAGATCAACTCTATATTTTTGATGATTATAATGTCTTTATATCATCGAATAGATTAAATACCGAATCCATTTATTTTTCTGGTACCCAATCGGATTAGAATATGGAATATCATAATAATGGTAGAAATGGAATCACTTTTTTTTTTCATATTCTATCCAAAACTCCATAAGTCTCAGTGACATTTATTAATTCCTTTCGATTTTGTATCTGTTACAAATTCCAATTTGAATATAAAATTGTCTTTATTCCTCCGTTCATATGCATTTCATACATTCCATATATGGGGTGGGTCAAATTTCATGTGATTCAGTAAACAAAATAGAAATTCCATCATTGCTAAATCAATCCATATGATTTGATGAAGAATGGGTCAATAATGGAATTTTTTCGAGAAAAGGGAAATTCAAAATGCTCGGGGATGGAAATGAGGGAATGTCTACAGTACCTGGTTTTAATCAGATACAATTTGAAGGATTTTGTAGATTCATTGATCAGGGCTTAACAGAAGAACTTTATAAGTTTCCAAAAATTGAAGATACAGATCAAGAAATTGAATTTCAATTATTTGTGGAAACATATCAATTGGTAGAACCTTTGATAAAAGAAAGAGATGCTGTATATGAATCACTCACATATGCTTCTGAATTATATGTATCCGCGGGATTAATTTGGAAAACCAGTAGGGATATGCAAGAACAAACTCTTTTTATTGGAAACATTCCTTTAATGAATTCCCTGGGAACTTCTATAGTAAATGGAATATACAGAATTGTGATCAATCAAATATTGCAAAGTCCCGGTATCTATTACCGGTCAGAATTGGACCATAACGGAATTTCGGTCTATACCGGGACCATAATATCAGATTGGGGAGGAAGATTAGAATTAGAGATTGATCGAAAAGCAAGGATATGGGCTCGTGTGAGTAGGAAACAGAAAATATCTATTCTAGTTCTATCATCAGCTATGGGTTTGAATCTAAGAGAAATTTTAGAGAATGTTTGCTATCCTGAAATTTTCTTGTCTTTCCTGAATGATAAAGAGAAAAAAAAAATTGGGTCAAAAGAAAATGCCATTTTGGAGTTTTATCAACAATTTGCTTGTGTAGGCGGAGATCCGGTATTTTCTGAATCCTTATGTAAGGAATTACAAAAGAAATTCTTTCAACAAAGATGTGAATTAGGAAGGATTGGTCGACGAAATATGAATCGGAGACTAAATCTTGATATACCTCAGAACAATACATTTTTGTTACCGCGAGATATATTGTCAGCTGCG